CCCATTCAATGATAACTCTCAACAACTTTCCCTCCATTTTTGTGCCTTTAGTAGGCTTAGTATTTCCGGCAATTGCAATGGTTTCTTTATCTCTTCATGTTCAAAAAAACAAGATTTTTTAGATACTATAGCGACAAATCTTATCCATTTTTTTTTTCAAAACTGACTTGGATCATAACACCCATATCTATTTAGTAGAATATGGTATAACATGTTGCTTCTTTCGAGCATAAGCTCTTATGTATGTGTAAACATGATATATGGGTAAATTCATTTTTCAAATGGATCGGCATCGGGGAGAATTTCGGAAACGTAAAGTCAATATATCTATATATATGTGGATGTCTATAAGAGATGTTATTATTTTAGTTTGGATCTAAGCAATTCGATGAATTATTCTTAAAGGTTCACATCATAGTAGTGCTGGTTGATGAAAGTTACTTCGGAAACAAAAAAAGTAAAATCCAATTTATTTTTGTTATTTTTCCAATTCCAATAAAATGCAACTAGGTCTAGTGAGAATATGAGTTGGCGATCAGAACGTATATGGATAGAACTTATAGCGGGATCTCGAAAAATAAGTAATTTCGGCTGGGCCCTTATTCTTTTTTTAGGTTCATTAGGGTTTGTATTGGTTGGAACCTCCAGTTATTTTGGTAGGAATTTTATATCTTTATTTCCTTCTCAGCAAATCCATTTTTTTCCACAAGGGATCGTGATGTCTTTCTATGGGATCGCGGGTCTTTTTATTAGTTCCTACTTGTGGTGCACAATTTCGTGGAATGTAGGTAGTGGTTATGATCGATTCGATATAAAAGAGGGCATAGTGTGTATTTTTCGTTGGGGATTCCCTGGAAAAAACCGTCGCATATTCCTCCGATTCCTTATGAAAGACATTCAGTCCATCAGAATAGAAAATAAAGAGGGTCTTTTTGCTCGTCGGGTCCTTTATATGGAAATCAGAGGCCAGGGGGCCATTCCCTTGACGCGTACTGATGAGAATTTGACTCCACGAGAAATTGAGCAAAAAGCTGCTGAATTGGCCTATTTCTTGCGCGTACCAATTGAAGTATTTTGAAAAAAGAAACTGAAGAATTAATACTTTGCAAGAGGGAAAAAACTCAAGAATCCTCTTTTTTTTTCTATACCATAAGTTAACGGAAGTTTCTTCCGAACGCTTATTCGAGCCAAAGTAAACGTATACGAAACAACCCTAAAACGAAAATTTTTGTGTCCATAATTTTTTTTTTCGAAATATTTGATATTTTTTTTAATAGAACAGGAGTTCTTTCGTCTCGAAATCCGACTAATATTAATTTGAAGTGGGCTCTTTCTTATTCTATTTCTGTATTCTTTCTAGATTCAAGGACGAACCACTATACTGCATCACAAATAAAAACTCTGAAATAGATTAATGGGCTAGATGACTTGGAATATAACTTATGCTTGATAGAAATATTAGTATCATATAGAGTCGACGCATGGGGTGAGTTCATTAAAACTTCAAAAATTCACAGACGAAAAAATGGCAAAAAAGAAAGTATTCATTTCCCTTCTATATCTTGCATCTATAGTATTTTTGCCTTGGTGGATCTCTCTCTCATTTAAAAAAAGTCTGGAATCTTGGATTACTAATTGGTGGAATATTAGACAATCCGAAATTTTTTTGAATGATATTCAAGAAAAGAGTATTCTAAAAAAATTCATAGACTTAGAGGAACTCCTTCGTTTGGAGGAAATGATAAAGGAATACCCGGAAACGCATTTACAAAAGCTTCGCGTTGAAATCTACAAAGAAACGATCCAATTGATCAAGATGCACAATGAGGATCGTATCCATACAATTTTACACTTCTCGACAAATATAATCTGTTTCGTTATTCTAAGTGGTTATTCTATTTTAGGTAATGAAGAACTTGTTATTCTTAACTCTTGGGTTCAAGAATTCCTATATAACTTAAGCGACACAATAAAAGCTTTTTCTATTCTTTTATTAACTGATTTATGTATAGGATTCCATTCGCCCCACGGTTGGGAATTAATGATTGGCTCTGTCTACAAAGATTTTGGATTTGCTCATAATGATCAAATTATATCCGGTCTTGTTTCTACTTTTCCAGTCATTTTAGATACAATTTTTAAATATTGGATCTTTCGTTATTTAAATCGTGTATCTCCTTCACTTGTAGTGATTTATCATTCAATGAACGACTGAAAAATGATCGCCCGACCTAATTAGAATATTTGGTCTAATTAGAATATTTGGTACTTTGTACATAAGCAAAACATTCAAAATTGTACTTAATCTTTCTACCCAGCCAAGCGATTTCTCCAATATTTCAGAAAAATTATTTCATTAAATAGCAAAATTATAGATAGGGAACTCTACTAGCGACCTACCTAATTTTATTGTAGAAAATTTCGGGATCAATGATTGGACCATGCAAACTAAAAAAACCTTTTCGTCGATAAAGAAAGAGATTACTCGATCCATTTCCGT